TTTGGGGTAAAATTTCTGAAATTTAAAGATTTATTAAAAATTAACTTTTTGGGGTAAAAATGGATAATTTTTTTAAAAAAATTTAAATGAAATTTAAAGAAACGTTTCTCTTGAAAGGGGCAGGTAGACAATTTTGTTTATGTTTTATAAATTTATTTAAAAAGTTTTATTTTAGCTTAAGATATTAATATTTAATTTTTTTACATGTAAATTATAGTGTGTTTATTTTTATATTTTAAAAGTATAAAATTTATTTTTATTCGCAGTTTATAAATTTTTATATTTAAGAGATTAAGATTAAGAAATTTATTTAGTGTTAACAAAATTTGTGCCAGCAGTTGCGGTTATACAGATAATGCAATTAATATTTAATAATTAGTAATTAAATGTTATTTTTTTTTGATTAAAAGTTAAATTTATTAAGTGAAATTTTAAATTTAATTAAAATTATAATTAATTATTTGAAGTTATTAAATTTTATAATAAACTAGGATTAGATACCCTATTATTGAAAATGTAAATTTTTTATTAAATTAGTATTAGTTATTATCTTGAAAATTAAAAAATTTGGCGGTATTTTAGTCTTTTCAGAGGAACCTGTTCTATAATCGATATTCCACGATTAATTGTACTTATTTTAATTAGTTTATATATCGTCGTAGTTGAATATTTTATAAGAAATTAAAATGTTCAAGATTAATAATAATTAATTAAATCAGATCAAGGTATAGCTTATAAATAAGAAGAAATGGGTTACAATAAATTTATTTAAATGGATTTTAAGTTGAAAAATTTGAATGAAATTGGATTTGAAAGTAATATAATTAAATTTGATTATATGATTTAAGCTCTAAAATATGCACATATCGCCCGTCGCTTTCATATAAAATGAAATAAGTCGTAACAAAGTAGGCGTACTGGAAAGTGTGCCTAGAATGACAAATTAGAGCTTGATATTAAGCATTTTATTTACATTAAAAAGTTAATTGTGAGATTCAATTTAGTTTGAATTTAAAGATTTATTTTTATTTTTTATAAAAAAAATATTTTTATGTTTAATTATTTATTAAGAAATAATTTTTTTAATTATAGATTAAAGTATAGTGATAGAATATTGAAAAATTTTGAAAAATTTAAATTTTTAAAAGAATATTTTATTTTTAGTACCTTGTGTATCAGGGTTTATTAATAAAAAATTAATTAAATTAATTTTCTCGATTTTAAAAGAGTTAAATAAATATTTTTTTTAATGTGTAATAATTATTGATAATATTTATTTAGTAATGAAACGTTATTCGTTTTTAAATATATCTAGTTTTTTAAGAAATAAATTTAATTTAGTTATTAATAAAAATTTTTTTTTTTAAAAAAATAAAATTTTATTATTAATTAATATTTTAAGGGATAAGCTTTAAAGTAAATTTTTATAATCAATATAATTTAAAAATAAATGTAGGATTAAAAATTTTTTTCATTAATAATTTGTAATAATTAATTTTTGTTTTTATTATTATTTATATATGATTTATTTTTTTTATTAAAATTATATATTTAATTAAAACATATAAGTAATAATGATAAAATTAGTATTATTTATTTTATAAATAGTGAATTTGATTTAGGTAAAATTAAGGAATTCGGCAAAATAATTTTTCGCCTGTTTATTAAAAACATGTCTTTTTGATAATAATTTAAAGTCTGGCCTGCCCAATGATAATTTAAATGGCCGCGGTATTTTGACCGTGCAAAGGTAGCATAATCATTAGTTTTTTAATTGAAAGCTTGTATGAAAGGTTGAACGAGAAAATTACTGTCTCAATTTTATTTAATAAGAATTTTATTTTTAAGTTAAAAAGCTTAAATATTTTTAAAAGACGAGAAGACCCTATAGAGTTTTATATTTTTTATAATATATTTTTAAATTATTAATAAAATTATTGAAAATATTTTATTGGGGTGATAAATAAATTTAATAAACTTTATTTATTTTTAAACATTTATTTATGTTAATAATGATCTAAATTTTTTGATTATAAGATTAAATTACCTTAGGGATAACAGCGTAATTTTTTTTGAGAGTTCATATCGAAAAAAAAGATTGCGACCTCGATGTTGGATTAAAATTTATTTTTGGTGTAGAAGCTAAAAAATTAAGTCTGTTCGACTTTTAAAATTTTACATGATCTGAGTTTAAACCGGTGTGAGCCAGGTTGGTTTCTATCTTTAAATAATGAGAATATTTTAGTACGAAAGGACCAAATATTTATAAGATTTATTTAATTATTGAATATTAGTGTTATTTTGGCAGATTAGTGCATTAAATTTAGAATTTAATTATGTAATTTATTACAAATAATACTTGTTTTATAAAGATTTAATTTTAATATTCATTAGAAGTTTATTGTTAGTAATCTGTATTTTAATTAGTGTAGCTTTTTTAACTTTATTGGAGCGTAAAGTTTTAGGGTATATTCAAATTCGTAAAGGCCCCAATAAAGTTGGTATATTAGGTATTATTCAGCCTTTTAGTGATGCTATTAAATTATTTAGTAAAGAATCAATTTTTCCTTCAATATCTAATATTAATATATATTATATATCTCCAATTATAAATTTATTTTTATCATTGATTTTATGGTTATGTATACCTTTTTTTAGTATTTTATTAAATTTTAATTTAGGAGTTTTATATTTTTTATGTATTTCAAGATTAAGAGTTTATAGAATTATGATTGCTGGATGATCATCTAATTCTAATTATTCTTTATTAGGGGGTATACGTTCTGTCGCTCAAACTATTTCTTATGAGGTTAGGTTATCTTTAATTTTACTTTGTTTTTTATTTTTAATTTTAAGATTGAATTTAGTAGATTTTATATATTATCAAGAGTATATTTGATTTTTTTATTTATGTTTTCCTTTATGTATAATTTGAGTTGTGTCCAGTTTAGCCGAAACTAATCGTACGCCTTTTGATTTTGCTGAAGGAGAATCAGAGTTAGTTTCAGGGTTTAATGTTGAGTATAGAAGTGGGGGGTTTGCCCTATTATTTTTAGCGGAGTATTCCAGAATTCTTTTTATAAGAATATTATGTTGTTTATTATTTTTAGGGGCAAATTTTTATTCTTTTTTATTTTTTATTAAGTTAGGATTTATATCCTTTTTTTGAGTGTGAGTACGTGGGACTTTACCTCGATTTCGTTACGACAAATTGATATATTTAGCTTGGAAAAGGTTTTTACCAGTATCTTTAAATTATTTATTTTTTTTTTTAGGGTTAAAATTATTATTTTTTTCCCTAATAATTTAGTTAATTAATTTTAGTATAAAAGTTAATAGAATTTTATCCTATCTTATATTTTCAAAATATATGCTTATTTCAAGCTCATTAACTAATTTTTAAAAATAATATTATCTCAGTATATATTTAATAAAGGTATAATTAAATAAATTGCGAAATAAATAATTGTTAGGATTTGACCAATTATAATATAAGGATCTTCAACTGGTCGTGCACCAATTCAGGTCAATAAAATAATAATAGAAGTTAAATTTCAAAATATAATTTTATTTAAGGGGTAAAATTGTGTGCTTATTATTTTTTTGTTATTTATGAAGGGTAAGAATAATAAAATGGCAATAGATATAATTAATGCAATTACCCCTCCTAATTTATTAGGAATTGATCGTAAAATTGCATAGGCAAATAAAAAATATCATTCTGGTTGGATATGGATAGGGGTAACTAAAGGATTAGCTGGAATAAAATTATCTGGATCTCCTAATATATATGGGTTTATTAAAGTTAATATGATTAATATTGTTAATATAAAAATAAACCCAAAAATATCTTTAAAAGAAAAGTAAGGATGAAAGGGAATTTTATCAATATTTCTATTTGTCCCTAATGGGTTGTTTGAACCAGTTTGATGGAGGAATAAAAGATGAATTATTACTAAAGCAGCAATAATAAATGGTATTAGGAAATGTAAAGTATAGAATCGAGTTAATGTAGCATTATCTACAGCGAATCCCCCTCATAGTCATTGAACAATATTAGTACCTAGATAAGGAATGGCAGATAAAAGGTTAGTAATTACAGTAGCACCTCAAAATGATATTTGTCCTCATGGTAAAACATATCCCAAGAAAGCTGTAGCTATTACAATAAATAAAATAATTACTCCTATAATTCAAGTTATTTTTAAATTATAAGATCTATAATAAATTCCTCGTCCAATATGTATATAGATACAAATAAAAAAAAATGATGCGCCATTAGCATGTAAAGTTCGAATTAGTCACCCATAATTTACATCTCGACAAATGTGAATTACTCTATTAAAGGCTATATTAATATCGGCAGTGTAATGTATAGATAAAAATAAACCGGTGATAATTTGAATTATAAGACAAAGTCCTAATAACGACCCAAAATTTCATCATCTTGAAATATTTGATGGGGACGGTAAATCAATTAAAGATTGGTTAATAATATCAAGAGGGGTATAAAAACGTATGGGTTTTTTCATTAAAAATTTTGTCGTAAAGGTCCTGATTTAAAATCAGTAATTTTTACTACTGCAATTAAGGTGATAAATAAATAGATAATTATTATAAATATAATTATATTTGAAGGCTTATTATAAAATTTTCTTAATTTTAAATTATTAGAAGAAGAGTTAATTTCAAAGTTGATTATTTGGATTAATCTTATAAATATATCTATATTAAGAATTAAAATAAGGCTAAAATTAACTATTAAAATTAAAGTAATGATTAAAATTTTATTAAATTTAAATTTTTCATTGGAAGCAACTCTTGTTATATAAATAAATAGCACTAATATTCCTCCGATTATAATTAAAAATAAAATATAAGAAAATCAAAAATTTGTGTTTAAAAATCCTGTAATTAAAGCTACAGTAATAGTTTGTATAAGAAGAGTCAATCCTATAGATAGTGGGTGTATTATGAAAATAAAAGAAAAAGATAATAAAATATTTATTGTTAAAAATAATATGATACAGAAGATAGTTTATATAAAATTTTAATTTTGGAGATTAATGATGAGAGGGTTTCTTTCTTCTGAAGTTTTAAAAGAAAATCTTATTTTTGGTTTACAAGACCAATATTTTAATTAAATTATTAAAACTAATGTTAATATTATTTTCAATTGTTATATATTTTTCTGGAATTTTAGTTTTTTGTTTAAAACGTAAGCATTTATTGTTAATATTATTAAGATTAGAATTTATTATTTTATCTTTATATTTTAATCTTTTTTTATTTTTAAGTTATTTTAGTAATGAATATTATTTTTCAATAATTTTTATAACAATAAGGGTTTGTGAGGGGGCATTAGGATTAGCATTATTAGTTTCTTTAATTCGAACTCATAGTAATGATTATTTTCAAACTTTTAGAATTTTATGATAAAATTTTTATTTATATTAATTTTTTTAATTCCTTTAAGATTTAAAAAAAAAATATTTTGATTGAATCAATGTTTAATTTTTTTTATTTTTTTTTTATTCATATTTATATTTAGTTTTAATTATATATATATAAATGTTAGTTATGAATTTGGGTGTGATTTATTATCTTATATTATAATTATATTAACTTTATGAATTTGTTGTTTAATAATTATAGCTAGTGAAAAATTATATATAAAAAATTATTATTATAATTTTTTTTTATTTTTAATTTTAATATTATTAATTTCTTTATATTGTACTTTTAGTACTATAAATTTATTAATTTTTTATTTATTTTTCGAGATAAGTTTAATTCCTACTTTAATTTTAATTATTGGATGAGGGTATCAACCTGAACGTATTCAAGCCGGTGTTTATTTATTATTTTATACAATGATGGCTTCTTTACCAATATTAATTTCAATTTTTTATTATTATTTTAATTATTTTACATTAAATTTTTATTTTTTTGAAAATATTGATTATTTTATAATTTACTTAATAATAAATTTAGTATTTTTTGTGAAAATACCTATATATTTTGTTCATTTATGATTACCCAAGGCACACGTTGAAGCACCAGTTTCAGGGTCTATAATTTTAGCGGGGATTATATTAAAATTAGGTGGGTATGGTTTAATGCGGGTTATAAAAATATTTATTAAACTTGGGATATCATTTAATTATTTTATTATTATTATTTCTTTAATTGGAGGGGTTTTTGTTTCTTTAATATGTTTACGTCAAACTGATATTAAATCTTTAATTGCTTATTCATCTGTATCTCATATAGGGTTAGTTTTAGCGGGGATTATAACTTTAAATTATTGAGGTATATGTGGGGCTTTTTTGATAATAGTAGCTCATGGACTTTGTTCTTCAGGATTATTTTGTTTAGCTAATATAAATTATGAACGTTTGAATAGACGTAGTATATTTTTAAATAAGGGTTTAATTAATTTAATACCAGGGCTATCTTTTTGATGATTCATATTTAGAGTTTGTAATATATCAGCCCCTCCTTCTTTAAATTTATTAGGAGAGATTTTATTAATTAATAGTTTAGTAAGGTGGAGAATTTTGAGTAGAATAGTGATATGTTTACTATTATTTTTTAGTGCGGCTTATTCTCTATATTTGTATTCTTATACTCAACATGGGAAATTTTACTCTGGTATATATAGAGTATACGGGGGTAATATACGTGAATATTTATTATTATTACTTCATTGAGTTCCTTTAAATTTATTATTATTGAAAAGTGAATATTTTGTTAATTGGGTTTATCTAAGTAGTTTAAATATAAAATATTGGTTTGTGGGATCAATGATATAAATTATTTATTTTAGATAATTTTTTCAATTTGTGTATTATATAGGGGAGTGTTATTTATAGTTAGTTTAGTATTTTTTATTAGAAGATTAAATTTAATAATTTTAGATTATAGAATTATATTAGAATTAGATATGTTAACTTTAAATTCTTCTAGAATTATAATAACAATTTTGTTAGATTGAATATCTTTGTTATTTATAAGATTTGTTTTATTAATTTCTTCTATAGTAATTTTATATAGAAAAGAATATATAATGGGCGACTTGTTTTTAAATCGTTTTATTATATTAGTAATAATATTTGTGATTTCAATAATATTATTAATTATTAGTCCTAATTTAATTAGAATTTTATTAGGGTGAGATGGGCTTGGATTAGTATCTTATTGTTTAGTTATTTATTATCAAAATATTAAGTCTTATAATGCAGGGATATTGACTGCTTTAACTAATCGTTTAGGGGATGTTGCTTTATTGATTTCTATTGCTTGGATAATAAATTATGGAAGATGGAATTATGTCTATTATTTAGATTTCATAAAAAATGATAGTAATATAAATTTAATTAGCTATCTAGTTATTTTTGCAGCTTTTACTAAAAGAGCACAAATTCCTTTTTCTTCTTGATTACCTGCTGCTATAGCTGCACCAACACCAGTATCTTCTTTAGTTCATTCTTCAACTTTAGTAACGGCGGGGGTATATTTATTAATTCGGTTTAACTTTTCTTTTACTGAAGAAATAATAATATTTATACTTTTTTTTTCTAGATTAACAATGTTTATAGCTGGGTTAGGGGCTAATTTTGAGTATGATTTAAAAAAGATTATTGCTTTATCAACATTAAGTCAATTAGGTTTAATAATAAGAATTTTATTTTTAGGGAGATCAAAATTGGCCTTTTTTCATTTACTCACACATGCTTTATTTAAAGCTTTGTTATTTATATGTGCAGGTAGAATAATTCATAATTTAATAAATTGTCAAGATATTCGTTTTATAGGGGGGTTTATAAAGCAATTACCTTTAACTTGTAGATTTTTTAATATTTCCAATTTAGCTTTATGTGGGTTGCCTTTTTTATCAGGATTTTATTCTAAAGACTTAATTTTGGAAGTTTTATCTATAAATTATGTAAATATATATATATATATTATTTTTTTTATTTCAACTGGACTTACAACTTTTTATACATTCCGTTTATTATATTATAGAATTATAGGGGATTTTAATTTTTTAAGTTTAAGCTCAATTCAAGATTCTGGGGTTGTGATATTAAAGGGAATATCAGGATTAATTTTTTTAGTTATTTTTATAGGAAGAATATTAAATTGGTTAATTTTTCCTGTTCCTTACTTTATTTGTTTACCATTTTATATAAAAATAATAACTTTAATTGTAATTATATTAGGTTTATGATTGGGGTATCAATTTTCATTATTTCATATAAATTACGTCAATAAAAGTTTGCTTTTTAATAAATTTTCTTATTTTTGTGCTTCTATATGGAATATACCATTTATTTCTACAGTTAGAATAAACTATTTGCCTTTGTATTTAAGAGAAGTTTATTATAAATCATTTGATCAAGGGTGATATGAATATTATGGTAGTCAAAATATTTATTATAATTTAAAATCATTAAGATTATTTTTTCGTATTTTATTTAATAATAATTTAAAAATTTATTTAATTTTGTTAGTTTTTTGGGTATTAATTTTATTGGTAAATTTAATTTATTTAAATAGCTTATATAGAGCATGATAGTGAAGTTATCAGGGAAATAGTATTATTTTTAAATATTTATAAAAAATAAAATTTTAATTTTACAATGAAAATGTAATGTTTTTAATAAACTATATAAATAGAAATAATAATGGAATTTCACCACTAAAAATTTAAGTTAGAAGCTTAATTTTGAATTTCTTATTTCTTTAATTGGAGTTTAACTCAATTATATTATTAACAGTAACATACCTCTTTTTTGGTTTCAATTAAAAATAAGGACTAAATTAGTCAAAATTTTAGGTCGAAACTAAATACAATATTTTGTTTCTTATTTATAAGATAAATTGAGTATTCAATACTTTTTAAATGCAAATTAAATGTTATAATTAACTATTATCCTAATATATTCAGTTTAAAGCTCCTTGGTTTCATTCATGATAAAGGCCAATTAAAAGAATTATTAAAAAAAAAAATCTTAAGAATGTGTACATAGAGATATTTGTAATTTTTAAAGTTAAAATTAAAGGGATTAATAAAGTAATTTCTACATCAAAAATTAGGAAAATTACGGCGATTAGAAAGAATTGGATTGAGAAGGGTAATCGCGCTGCTCTTTTTGGGTCAAATCCACATTCAAAGGGGGATGTTTTTTCTCGATCTATAAAAGTTTTTTTGGAAATTATTGATGCCAATAGTATTATAATAAAAGCGATTAATAAAATAATTATTGATAAGTATAATGTTATAAAAATTATTTATACTAATTTATTTAGATCTTTTAATTGGAAATCAAAAATAATTTTTATACTATATAAATATCTACCTCATCAGTAAATAGAGATATACAAAAATAGTCACACTACATCTACAAAATGTCAATATCAGGCAGCAGCTTCAAATCCAAAATGATGAATTGAAGAAAAATGATTGTTTAAATGTCGTAGATAACAGATTATTAAAAATGTTGTTCCAATAATGACATGTAGCCCATGAAATCCGGTTGCTATAAAAAAGGTTGAGCCATAAATGGCATCAGAAATAGTAAATGAAGCTTCTATATATTCATATGCTTGAAGTATTGTAAAATAAATTCCTAAAATTACTGTTAATAGTAATCCTTGTTTAGTTATATTAAAATTATTTTCTATTAATCTATGATGTGCTCAAGTTACAGTTAAACCTGATGTTAATAGAATTAAGGTATTAAGTAAAGGGATTTGGATGGGGTTAAATGTTAAAATTCCTTTTGGGGGTCATAATATCCCTAATTCAATAGATGGGGTTAATCTTCTGTGGAAAAATCCCCAAAAAAATCTTAAAAAAAAAAATACTTCAGAAGTAATAAATAAAATTATTCCTCATCGTAACCCTATCGTTACATTAAAAGTATGTAATCCTTGAAAAGTCCCTTCTCGAGAGATATCTCGTCATCACTGGTATATAATAATAATAGTAATAAATAATCCTAAAATAAATAAATTATTATTGTATAAGTGAAATCATTTAATTAAGCCAATTATTGTAATTATTGCTCTTAATGCGCCCGTTAAAGGCCAAGGTCTAACGTCAACTAAGTGAAATGGGTGGTTTTTATGTATAGTCATTAATTAACTTCTCTAGAATATAAAGTTCTTAAAATAGCAAATACGTAGGATTGAATAATTGCTACTGCAGACTCTAATAGTAAAAGTAATAATTGAATAATAATTAAAATATTAATTATTATTATCGATAATATGGGTCCAGTATTTCCTAATAATGTTATTAGTAAATGGCCAGCAATTATATTTGCGGCTAATCGAACTGCTAGTGTACCGGGCCGAATAATGTTTCTAATAGATTCAATACAAACTATAAAAGGTATAAGAATAGGGGGTGTTCCTTGGGGAACTAAATGGGCAAATATATGTATAGTGTTATTAATTCACCCATAAATTATAAAACTTAATCATAAAGGTAAAGCTAGTGTTAATGTGAGAACTAAATGTCTTGTTCTTGTAAAAATATAGGGGAATAACCCTAAAAAATTATTGAATAGGATTATAGAAAATAAAGAAATAAAAATTAAAGTTGATCCTTTAATTTTGTTACCTAATAAAATTTTAAATTCTGTGTGTAAAATTAAGCAAATTTTGATTCATAAAAAATTTATTCGAGAGGGAATTAGTCAATATATTGTAGGAATTATTAATAATCCTAAAAAAGTTCTTATTCAATTTAAGGAAAGGTTATATATAGTACCGGGGTCAAAAGAAGAAAATAAATTTGTTATCATTTTCAGTTTAATTTATTATTTAATTTGATGTTATTATGAGATTTATTGAATAAATAAATGAAAGAGAAATAATTTAGTGATCTATATATTATAAAAATTATTGAAAATATAATAAATAAGATTAATCAGTTTATTGGGGCTATTTGAGGGATTAAGAAATATTAATAATTAATAATTTTAGTTTGACAATCTAATGTTATAGTTTAACTAATTTCTTCATTAGAAATAGTTGTTAATCTATTATAAAATGGTTTAAGAGACCAGTACTTACTTTCAGTCATCTAATGAGTTTATATTAGAGATTCATTTAATGAAAAATTTTGGGGCAATTCTTTCCAATACAATAGGCATAAATCTATGATTTGCTCCACAAATTTCTGAGCATTGACCATAAAATAATCCGGCTCGATTTATAAAAAAATTAATTTGGTTAAGGCGACCAGGAGTTGCATCAATTTTTACACTTAAAGATGGGATAGTTCATGAATGTAGCACATCAGCAGCAGTTACTATTATTCGAATTTGGGAATTATAGGGGAGAATAATTCGATTATCTACATCTAATAAACGGAAATTATTAGTTTTTAATTCATTTAATGGAGTTATGTAAGAATCAAATTCTACTTGTTTAAAATCCGTGTATTCGTAGGATCAGTATCATTGATGCCCAATAGATTTAATTGAAACTAAGGGGTTATTAATTTCATCTAATAAGTATAACAAATTTAATGAGGGTAAGGCAATAAAAATTAATGTAACAGCAGGAATAATTGTTCAAATTAATTCAATTGTTTGTCCCTCTAATAAATAACGATAATTTAATTTATTAAAAAATAAGCTTATTATCAAATATCCCACTATTGTAGTAATTATTAATAAAATTAATAATGTATGATCATGAAAATAAATTAATTGTTCCATTAAAGGGGAGGCGCTATCTTGTGTTGAAATGGAGTGCCATGTAGCCATTTCTAAAAAAAGTTTAAACTTTATGTATGGGGCTTAAATCCACCGCACTAATCTGCCATATTAGAAATTAGAAGATAATATAGGCAATTCTGAGTATCTATGTTCAGCGGGGGGCATTAATTGAAATCATTCAATTGAGGATGTTATTTGTATTGAAGAAATTCTTTTTCGTATACTAGTAAATCTTTCTCAAATAATAAAAATAAAAATGAAAATAGCAATTAAAGAGATTATTGAGCCAATTGAAGAGATGATATTTCAAGAAGTGTAGGCATCAGGATAATCTGAATAACGACGGGGTATTCCCCTTAATCCTAAGAAATGTTGAGGGAAAAAAGTTAAATTTACACCTAAAAATATCGTTAAAAATTGGATTTTTAAATATTTATTATTTAATGATAAACCAGTAAATAAGGGGAATCATTGGATGAAGCCCGCTATAATAGCAAATACAGCACCTATAGATAAAACATAATGAAAATGAGCTACAACATAATATGTATCATGTAAAATAATATCAATAGATGAATTAGCTAGAATTACTCCTGTTAATCCCCCCACAGTGAAAAGAAAGACAAACCCTAATGCTCAGAGTATTGAAGGAGAGTAATTAATTTGAGTTCCATGAAGTGTGGCTAATCATCTAAAAATTTTAATACCAGTCGGTACAGCGATAATTATAGTTGCTGAAGTAAAATATGCACGGGTATCAACATCTATTCCTACAGTAAATATATGATGGGCCCATACAACAAACCCTAATAGCCCAATTGCTATTATAGCATAAATTATACCTAATGTCCCAAAAGTTTCTTTTTTTCCTCTTTCTTGGCTAATAATATGAGAAATTATTCCAAATCCAGGTAAAATTAAAATATAAACTTCTGGATGGCCAAAAAATCAAAATAAATGTTGGTATAAAATAGGATCTCCCCCTCCTGCAGGGTCAAAAAAAGAAGTATTAATATTTCGATCTGTTAATAGTATGGTAATAGCACCGGCTAAAACTGGTAAAGATAACAATAATAATAAAGCAGTGATTGCTACTGATCAAACGAATAAAGGTATTCGATCAAATGTTATTCCTGCTGATCGTATATTAATAACAGTAGTAATAAAATTTACTGCGCCTAAAATAGAAGAGATTCCAGCCAAATGTAAACTAAAAATTGCTAAATCTACAGAAGCTCCCCCATGGGCGATATTTGAAGATAAGGGGGGGTAAACGGTTCACCCAGTTCCCGCGCCTCTTTCAACCATCCTTCTTATTAATAATAAAGATAACGATGGGGGTAACAATCAAAATCTTATATTATTTATTCGAGGAAAGGCTATATCAGGGGCACCAAGTATTAAAGGGACAAGCCAATTTCCAAATCCCCCAATTATAATAGGTATAACTATGAAAAAAATTATAATAAAAGCATGAGCTGTAACAATTACATTATAAATTTGGTCGTCCCCAATTAATGTACCGGGGTTTCCTAATTCAGCTCGAATTAAGATTCTTAAAGAAGTACCAATTATTCCCGATCAAGCACCAAAAATAAAATATAAGGTGCCAATATCTTTGTGGTTTGTTGAAAATAATCATTTATTCAGGTAAAATGGCTGAGTTTAGGCGATAAATTGTAAATTTATTCACGAAAAATATTTCTTTTACCAAGTCTTATATTCAACAATGATTTTAAATTGCAAATTTAAAGGAGGAGGAATCCTAAGGCTTAAAGATGGATCTTTATGGGCAGTTTTGAAGACTACAAGTTTATTTAACTTAAATCCTTAAAAAAAGTTAAATAATAAGGTAATTAAGAATAAGCCTAGGATAGATAATATATTTATAAATATTAATAAAAAATTCTTTATTGGTTTTTGAAAATAATAATTCAATTCATTTATATTAATTATTAATGAGGTAAATGTAATTCGCATATAAAAATATAATGTTATTAATGTTATTAGTACTATAATTATCCTTATTAAGTAGAAATTATTTTCAATTATAGTTTGAATTGTTATTCATTTTGGTAAAAATCCAAGGAAGGGGGGTAATCCTCCTAAAGATAAAAAATTTATAATGAAAAACATTTTTAAAATGGGTATATTATTAAGTGAAATGAATAATTGTTTTAAATAGAAAATATTATTAATTTTGAAAATTAGAATGATATTTATAGAAATAATAATATAAGTGATAAAGTAAATTAATCAAATTGATTCTAAAAAAAATATTGATCTAATTATTCATCCAATATGATTAATTGATGAATAAGCTATAATTTTTCGTAATCTAGTTTGATTAATCCCTATGATTCCTCTAATTAATATTGAGAATAAAATAATTATTGATAAAAATTCAATTATTTTATTATTATATATGATTAAAATTATTGGGGCTATTTTTTGTCAAGTTAATAAAATTAGACAGTTTATTCAATTTAAGCCTTCTATTACTTCTGGAAATCAAAAATGGAATGGGGCAGCTCCTATTTTTGTTAATAAAGAAGAATTGAAGATTATATTGAAATTATTTTCCCAATTTGAGAAGAAGTTTGAAGAAATTATGATAATTGAAAATAATATAATGGTTGAGGCTAGAGCTTGAGTGATAAAATATTTTAGTGCTGCTTCATTATTTATTATATTTTTAGTATTTCTAAATAATGGAATAATTGAAAGTAAATTAATTTCTAATCCTATTCATATTCCTAATCACGAATATGAAGAAATGGAAATCAATGATCCAATTATTAGAGTTAATGTAAATAATAATTTATAAATATTAAAAATTAAAAAGAAAAGGATTAAAACCTTTATATTAGGGGTATGAACCCTTTAGCTTGATTAGCTTATCTTTTTATATTTTAGTATATGATGTACAAAAATTTTTGATATTTTAAGAAATAGTTTGATTCTATTAAATATAATGAAGGTAAATTTTACATTTTTTATTCTATCAAAATAACTCTTTTTGTCAGACACTTCATTTTTTTTTAATTGATAAAAACCTTCTTCTTCTTAATAATTTTTTTCTCGATGTCAATTGTTGATAGTAATGTTCTTCAACTTCTTCTTTTGCTATAGAATTTCTTTCTTGACATTGATTTGAACAGAAGTCATAAAAGTTGTTGAAAAATTTACTTCTTCGGATTTTGTTTATTTGGTAATCTTCTTTGATTCCTTAATCAATTTTCTTCTTCTGAATTTTGATCAGTAATTAATCATATGTGGTTTTTGATGTTGTTAATAAACTTCTACTGATTCTTCTTGCATAGAACTTCTTTTTTAACATTGATTTGAGCAGAAAAATTTGCTTATTGTGATTTTGTTCATTTGTTAAAAGTAATATTATTTTGCTTATTTTATCAAAAATGATTTTATTTATCAAAAAAATTTAATCAATCTCTATCCTTGTGATAACCAGTGCTAACCATCTGCTCAATCTTCATGTTCCCAATCCTGATCTCCTGATCCTGATGATGCTCCTATTTTATATCATGTTGATTTCGATCAATCCTTTTTCTCAAATCCTCTCCTTTTGTGTTAAGAATGTCATATTTTTCCTTTGTGTTGTATTCGTTTTACACTTTAACACTTGAAGGACCCGATGAAGGTTCGAACCACAACCTTTTGCATGGGAAATTGTAGACCTAGACATCTAGGCTATAAGCCCAGCTGGAGGTAAGCAATAAAAATTTCAATTTGAATTTTGAAATAATATTAAATAATTAAAGTAATTAAATAATGTTGCTATCGATGCTGCTTAGCCAAAAATAGTTGCTAAGCTTACAAAAAAGTCGGAAGCACCTAAACTTAAAAAATGTCAAGTCTTAAACTCCTACAAAGAAAATTATTCCAATTTTCTTCATCTCCAAGCTCTTGATCTGTACCACCTCTCTTTGTGATGCTATCCATTATACCAATTGCCTCCATTTTTATGCTCCTTAATATCCTTGTTATCTGTATCTTCCTCTTCTTAAACCCTTCTTATGTATTGTATTCAGTACATTGCACACTTTACACTTTGAAAGAAAATGTTTATACCAATGAAGGATCGAACCACGACTTTTTACATGGGAAAATGCAGATCTAGACATCTAGGCTACACACCATAGCTCAGTGGCTCTCAACCTTTTCTGGATCACGGAACACTTGTAAGTGAACAAGGATTTGGGGGAACATTATCATAATAAATAATTAATTCGTTTGTAACAAAACGAAAATAAAACAGTCTTAGAATTAAATTTTAATTATTGAAAGATAAACAGTAGAATGCTGCGTATCCTGTGCGTTCGAAAAACTACAGATTTCTGCTAGACATTCTAACATATTTGAAAGAGTCTGTACAATTAATATAATTAAA